GCAAAGAGTAACTAAGTTCTATTTTCATTTTTTAATTTGTGACCTATCATAAAACGGATTTGATGATAGGTCACAAATAGGAACGCAGCTACTAAGATCCAACAGGCCAAGGATACTCTTTAATTGGTACCCACATACTGAAAAACCACTGCCTCATAAGGTTATCCTCTACCTTCTGAAAATCAGATTTTGATTTTCTTTTTTACATATTTTCCGAAAGATAGAAATCCAAAATTGGATGCTCTCCCTCGGATAAAAAGTGAAGAATAAAATATTCCAATAAAGAATCAATGTCACTGGGCGATAATAATTAACATAAACGCCCAAGAATTGTCTCAGCAATTCTTCAAATAACCAAAACCCGACAATAAGAAAGTAACAGCAGAGGATGGCAAGAATTACGAGTATGAAACCTGAGGGTTTATTCATTTTTTGAAATTGGAGTTTTTATTTCTAAATTTTTATAAGATTCTGTTTCCTTCAATTTTTTGACTATTTTTCTATGTTCTGTTGGATTCCGATTTTTGTTCTTCATTACAGATTTTGGATCCTTATTTTGAGATCTTACATCTCTCGCGAAAGTCCGAGTAGGCAAAAATTGGAAAATGAAAATATCCAATTTTTGCCTAATTGAACCATTTATCACTTACTTAGATCACTTCAATACCCCGATTACTTACCAAAAATATCCCTTAAATAGATACTTAAGGGAATTTACCCAATGCTTGCAGAACGGTTCCCAGAACCGGCCGAAGTTGTCCCGAAAAAGGACACATAATATAAAGAACGTATATGCTGGGTAAGAATAAGATTCTTTTTCTTTCACTTTTTAGGCGCAAATTCTACCAATTTGTGACCTACCATCAAACAGATTTGATGATAAGCCACAAATTCGTTCCCACTATGATGAATCCCGAATTTATTTATGGCCAACCATTTGCGGTATATATGGTATGACCGACAACAAGTGACTAGTATTTCTTTGCCCTTTTTGATTTTTGGCTTTGGTTTTTTTGATTCTTTCCAATTTGCATTTTATTTTCTCCATATTTTCCGAAAGATTTCAATCCAAATTTGGATGCTTTCCTTTGGATAAAAAGTCCAAACTAAAATATGGAAATATAGAATAATTGTCACTGGGCGATAATAATTAACAGAAGCGCCCAAGAATTGTCTCAGCAATTCTTCAAATAGCCAAAAACCTACAAGAACAAAGTAACCGCATAGGAAAATGATAACAAATAGAATGAAATCTGATCTCATATTCTTTTCTCCCAATTTGTAATTAATTAATCATCTGTTAGGTTAGATGACGGATGTATCTTTTTATAGGATAACTATGTCCTTTAGCACGAGGTCTGAATTTTTTCACAATAGTACTCCTATTGACTTCGGCTTTACTAATATATGAATCCACTTCATTCAAACCCATATTATGATTAGCATTTGCTGCTCCAGAAGAAACTAATTTAAGGATAGGATAAGATTCCTCTCTCTTATTCTTAAACAAGCCCCCGAGAGGGCTTAGTTGATCATGATTTATGTTTTCTCTTTCTTTTCCTTTTTGTTTGTTTCGAGAAAGATATTGTCCGATTCTTTTTCTATGGATTCTTTTCCGATCGAGATGTATTAATCCATGGATTTATGTGTCTACATAGATCCTGTTCATGAATTAACGAAAATGTGCAAAAGTTCTACTTGCCTCTGCCATTTTATGAATCCGTTCCTTTTTGCGTATAGCCTTGCCACGCTTTTTGAAAGCAGCATCTCTTAATTCTGCACTTAATTGTGAAGCCATACTTGTACCCAAACGCTTTCGGGATGCTGCTAATAACCAACGAATGCCAAGTAATGATCCTTTTGAAAATGGTATTTCAAGAGGAACTCTATAAATCTTTCCCTTTTCTCCTCTTTTTTTTTTGATTATTAACTTGGGAGTTGCTCTAAGTAGTGCTTTACGGAAAACAGGTATTGGATTTTTTTTTGTATTTTTTTTAATATATATTCCGGCTCGATAGAAAATTTGATAAGCCAATGATTTTTTTCCGTGTTTCATCATACGGTTAACCAACATGTTAACGAATCGACTACGACAAAGTGGATCATATTTTGAAGTTTTTTTTTTTGCAATATCTCGACGTGACATGAGCGTGAAAGAGGTTCAAGAATCCGTTTTCTTTTTATAAGGGCTAAAAACGAATCAATTTTTTTTTTTTTGCTTTTTGACCCCATATTGTAGGGTGGATCTCGAAAGATACGAAAGATCTCCCTCCAAGCCGTACATACGACTTTCATCGAATACGGCTTTCCACAGAATTCTATATGTATCTATGAGATCGAGTATGGAATTCTATTTACTCACTTGAAATTGAGTATCCGTTTCCCTCCTTTTCGTGTTAGGATTGGAAATCCTGTATTTTACATATCCATACGATGGAATCCTTAGGTTTCCGAAATAGTTGAATGTCAAAAGAAGTGCTTCGAATCATTGCTATTTTAC